GTTCCCGTAGTTGAGAACAACAATGGCTTTTCAAGCCGTAGTCCTTGGGGTCTATCCAAGCGGGAACATATGACTTATTTCGTGATTTTTCTTGGGGTCTGTTTTATATTAGGGGTTTTAGCTGTAGCATCTAACCCCTCTCCTTATTATGGTGTGGTGGGGTTAGTGCTAGCATCTGTAGTTGGGTGCGGGTGGTTAGTGAGCTTAGGCGTTTCTTTTATTTCTTTGGCATTGTTTATGGTCTATTTGGGGGGTATGCTGGTAGTTTTTGTTTACTCTGTGTCTTTGGCGGCAGATCCATATCCTGAGGCTTGGGGAGATTGGCGGGTAGCTGGTTATGGGTTGGGGTTTGTTTTGGTGGTTTGTGTTGGGGCGTTTTTGGCAGGATTTGTTGATTTTTGGAAGGTTGTAGTGGTTACTGTTGATAGTGGGGGGATATCTTTAGTTCGGTTGGATTTCAGTGGGGTGGCGGTGTTTTATTCATGTGGGGCTGGGTTGTTTTTAGTGGCGGGGTGAGGTTTGTTGTTGGTGTTGTTTGTTGTGCTGGAGCTTGTACGTGGGTTGTCTCGGGGGGCGATTCGGGCGGTTTAGGGGTTTCAGAGAATAGTTTATTTAAAATACCAGCTTTGGGAGCTGGAGAGAAAGGTTTAAGTCCTTTTTTTCTGAGTTACTCTAAGAAGGGTGTAGTCTTCAGTTTTTGGTTTACAAGACCAATGTTTTTCATAAACTATTAGAGTACTAGTAGTTAAGTATTTTGTTTTCTAGGGTTCCGACTGCGGGGAAGAGGATTAGTAGGATGGTGAAGTATGAGAATGATGCTATTTGGCCGATGATGATGAATGGGTGCTCTACTGGTTGGCTTCCTACTCAAGTTAAGATGAGAAGGTTGGCAACTAGCAATCAAAATAGGGCCTGGGAAAGTGGGCGGAAGGTTATAGTTCGTTGTTTGGATTTGTGAAGGAAGGGAATGAGGAGGAGGATGAGTACCGAGGCTGCTAGTGCTAGGACGCCTCCGAGTTTATTTGGGATTGAGCGTAGGATAGCATAGGCAAATAGGAAGTATCATTCTGGTTTAATGTGAGGTGGGGTTACTAGTGGGTTTGCTGGGGTGAAGTTTTCTGGGTCGCCCAGAAGGTTAGGTGAGAATAGGGCTAGTATTAGGAATGGGGTGAATATAAGTGCTAGGCCTAGGATGTCTTTGAGGGAGTAGTATGGGTGGAATGGGATTTTGTCGGAATTAGATGAGATGCCTAGTGGGTTGTTTGAGCCTGATTCGTGTAGGAATATGAGGTGGGTGATAGTAATTCCTGCAATTACGAAGGGGAGGAGGAAGTGTAGGGCGAAGAATCGGGTGAGGGTTGGGTTGTCAACTGAGAATCCTCCTCAGGCCCACTCCACTAGGGTTTGTCCGATGTAAGGGATTGCTGAGAATAGATTTGTGATGACGGTAGCCCCTCAAAATGATATTTGTCCTCATGGGAGGACGTACCCTACAAAAGCGGTTGCTATGAGGGTGAGGAGTAGGATAACTCCGGTGTTTCATGTCTCTTTGTATAGGTAGGAGCCGTAGTAGAGGCCGCGTCCGATGTGAAGGAAGATGCAAATGAAGAAGAATGAGGCGCCATTTGCATGAAGGTTTCGGATGAGTCAGCCGTACTGTACGTTTCGGCATGTGTGGGCTACGGAGGAGAAAGCTAGGGAAGTATCTGCGGTATAATGTATGGCCAGTAGGAGGCCGGTGAGGATTTGAGTAGCGAGGCATACTGCTAACAGGGAGCCGAAGTTCCATCAAGCGGAGATGTTGGATGGGGCGGGCAGGTCGATTAGGGAGTTATTGATTATTTTTAGTAGGGGGTGTGATTTTCGGATGTTGGGTGCCATTAAACTTTATTTTTGGGTTAGTAGGATTGTTGTGAGGATTGTTAGGGCGAAGGATCCTAGGTAGGATTTGATTAGACCTGTATGAAGGGTCGTGGAGGTTTTACTTATGATGAGATGGAGGTTGGCAAGGCCTTCAGGGCCTATTTTTTTGTACCATGTTATGTCGATTAAGTGGGAGGCAATTTTTTGTCCGGTATTTAGGAGGATTGCAGGGTTAGTTCGATGTATTAGGGGGTTGAAGTAGCCTAGTGAAGAGGAGAAATTTGTAAGAGGGCTTTGTTTTGGGAGGGTGAGGGTGTGTGTTATGTTTGAGAGTTCTAGGGCGAGGATGATCCCAAGGGCTGTGACGGCAATGGCAGCAGTTTTTGTAATAGTAGGTATGGTTATTGGGGGTGTTTTCATGGGAAGGGTGAGTGATGAGATTAATAAGCCGGCTGTGATGCTGCCGAAAGCTAGTCGAATGATAGGTAGGATGGCTGAGGATGTGTTTTCATTGATGGGTGTGATTGTGGGGGTTCGGGTGTGTCCTGTTTGGACTAGGAGAGTCATGCGGAGGCTGTAAGTTGCGGTGAAGGATGTGGCAAGTAGTGTAAGGAGAAGGGCCCAGGTGTTAATGTATGAGGTGTTTAGGTTTTCAATGATTAGGTCTTTTGAGTAGAAGCCCGCTAGGAATGGAGTGCCTATTAGGGCGAGGTTGCCGATGGTTAGGCAGGAGGTGGTTATTGGGAGGGTTTTTTGTAGGCATCCCATTTTGCGAATGTCTTGTTCTCCATTTAGGCTGTGGATGATTAGGCCAGAACATAGGAATAGTATGGCTTTGAAGAATGCGTGAGTTGAGATGTGGAGGAAAGCAAGTTGGGGGAGATCTAGTCCGATTGTAACTATTATGAGGCCTAGTTGGCTTGAGGTAGAGAAGGCAATGATTTTTTTGATGTCATTTTGGGTGAGGGCGCAGGTGGCAGCGAATAATGTTGATAGGGCGCCTAGGCATAGGCATGAGGTTAGGGCTAGTTTATTTGAGGTTAAGATAGGGTGAGTGCGAATGAGTAAGAAGATTCCGGCCACTACTATGGTGCTGGAGTGGAGTAGGGCGGAGACTGGAGTTGGGCCCTCTATTGCTGCAGGGAGTCATGGGTGGAGGCCGAATTGGGCTGATTTTCCTGTAGCGGCTAGGATTAGTCCTAAAAGAGGGAGGGTAGGCGTTTGGTTTGGTTGAATGGCTTGTTGAATTTCTCAGGTGTTTAGTGTTGAGGCTAGTCATGCTATGCTTAGGATTAGGCCGATGTCTCCGATTCGATTGTAGATTATGGCCTGGAGTGCAGCTGTGTTGGCTTCGGCCCGTCCTTGTCATCAGCCGATGAGGAGGAACGATATGATTCCTACTCCCTCTCAGCCGATAAATAGAAGGAATATGTTGTTTGCGATTGTGAGGGTTAATATGGCGATGAGGAAAATAAGGAGAAAGGTGAAGAATTTTATGATAAAGGGTTCGGAGGCTATGTACCATGTCGAAAATTCTAGGATAGATCAGGTTACAAACAGTGCAATGGGGAAGAATACTATGGAATATAGGTCTATTTTTAAGGAGATTGGGATTTTGAAGTTTTGGGTGAGTTGCCATTCTCAGTAGGTGGTGATGCTTTCTATGCCTGAGTGGAGGAAGATGGTTGTTGGAATGAGGCTGATTAGGAAGGCAGTTTTAATGGTTTGGGGGATTGATTGTGGGGGGTTTTTGAGATTAAGTAGGGGGGATAGGATGATTGGGGTGAGGAGGATAAATAGGGTTAGTAGTGTAAAAGTGTTTAGGAGTAGTACTGTTTCCACTACTTTTACTTGGAATTGCACCAAGATGGGTGGTTCCTAAGACCAATGGATTACTTTTATCCTTTAAAAGTTAAGGGGGCCGAGGTTTAAAGCTCGGATGCAGGAATTAGCAGTTCTTGCTGGCTTAGCCTCCCCTCGGCGAACAAGAAGGTTTGAGCTCCTATTTTTAGAATCACAATCTAATGTTTGAATTAAACTATGTTTGCATAGAGGGGTTGCTGAGATTAACTCTGGTTTAAGAATGAGGGCTAATATTGGGATGATGTGGAGGGTTATTAGGAGGTGCTCTCGTGTGTTTGAGTTTGAGGCTGTTGTGATGTGGGTTGGTAGGGTTCCTCGCTGGGTGGACAGTAGTATGTATAAGGTGTAGCAAGCGGTTAAGAGTGTTGCGATTCCGGTCAGGATGATTGTAAGGGGTGATCAGTTAAAGAGGGCGACTATGATTGTTAATTCTGCTATTAAATTGGTTGTTGGGGGTAGGGCTATGTTAGTTAGGTTGGCTAGGAGCCATCATGTTGACATTAATGGTAGGAGGGGTTGTAGGCCTCGTGTGAGGATGAGAATGCGGCTGTGTGTTCGTTCGTAGTTTGTGTTCGCTAGGCAGAATAGAAGGGAGGATGTTAGTCCATGGGAGATTATGAGGATTATTGCTCCTGAAAACGATCATTGAGTTTGGATTATGCCTGCGGCAATTACCAGGCCTATGTGGCTTACGGATGAGTAGGCGATGAGGGATTTTAGGTCAGTTTGACGTAGACAGATGGAACTAGTTATTAAGGCGCCCCACAAGGCCAAGGTTAAGAAGGGGTAGTGTAGGTGGTTGGATGGGGGTTCAATTAGTAGGGTGGCTCGTATGATGCCATACCCCCCTAGCTTAAGTAGTAGGGCAGCGAGCAGTATTGAGCCTGCAATTGGTGCCTCTACGTGGGCTTTAGGCAGTCATAGGTGCAAGCCATATAGGGGGGCCTTGACTATAAATGCTATTAGGAGGGCTAGGCTTGATAACAAGCCTGTTCATGGGGTTGATGGATTTGGGTGGGTGAGTTTGAGGACAGGAAGGTGGAGTGTCCCTGTTTTTGAGTGAAGGTAGAGGATGGAGATTAGTAGTGGTAGGGAGCTAATTAAGGTGTAGAAGAGGAGGTAAATGCCTGCGCTGAGTCGTTCGGGTTGGTTTCCTCAGCGTGTAATTAAGATTAGGGTTGGGATTAGGGTTGCTTCGAATGAGATGTAGAATAGTATGAGTTCTGTTGCTGAAAAGGCCAGGATGATAAATGGTTGGATGATGACGAGGGTAGAGATGAATATTTGTTTTCGTACATGGGGTTCGTATTGCAAATGGCCTTGGCTGGCCAAGATTATGAGCGGGAGGAATCAGCAGGAGAGGACTAGCAGAGGTGCTGAGATTTGGTCAATACCTGCTCAATGGGCTAAGTTTTTTGAGGGGTAGTATGATGGGACCAGTCAGTGTAGGCTAATTAGGGCGATTAGGAGGCTGTGGGCTGTGGTGTTAGTTCATATGGATTTTGCTGGGGATAGCAGGGTTATTGGTAGGAGTATAGTTGTTGGTAGGATGATTTTTAGCATTGTAGGAGGTTTAGGTTGTGTAGGTGGTCGGAACCATGTGTTCGGGTTGAAGCTACTAGTATAGCTAGGCCGGCACCAGCTTCGCATGCTGAGAAAGCTAGTATGAGGATGGGTACGAGGGTGAATGATGGGGTCTGGTTCTCGATGGGCCATATTGAGAGGGGGATGAATATGGATAGTATTATGCTTTCCAAGCAAAGAAGGGCGGAGATAAGGTGGGTTCGGTGGAATGCTAATCCTAGGCAGCTGAATGTGAATGCAGAGTAGAAGCTAAAGTGAAGGGGAGACATAAGAAAGCTATAGATGGTATCTATAATTTGCTGGGCCGAAACCAGCTGTCTTAGTTAGACTAGCTTTCTGTTATTCTGCTCATTCTAGGCCTCCTTGCATCCACTCGTAAATGAGGCCAAGTGTGAGGAGGGTAATGATAGTGGTAGCTCAGGTGAGGGTTGTAGTGGGTGATTGAAGTTGAATGGCTCATGGGAGGGGGAGGAGTAGGGCGATTTCTAGGTCGAATAGAAGGAATAGGATGGCTACTGAGGAAGAATCGGATTGAGAATGGGAGTCGGGCGGATCCTAGGGGGTCAAATCCACATTCATATGGGGATAGTTTTTCTGTGTCTGGGGTTATTTGGGCGAGTCAGAAGTTCAGGGTGGTTAGTGCAGTGCTTAGTAGAAAAGATGATGATAGTATGAATGTGAGTGAATTCATTGCTCTTCTCTGGATTTGCGCCAGATTTTAAAGATTGGAAGTCAATTGTAATGAGTATACTAGAAGAGCAGGATCCTCATCAGTATATTGATATATAGAGGAAGAGTCAGATAATGTCTACGAAGTGTCAGTATCAGGCTGCTGCTTCAAATCCGAAATGATGATTTGATGTAAAGTGGAATTTGATTAGTCGTAGAAGACAGACTGATAGGAAGGACGATCCGATGATTACGTGTAGCCCATGGAATCCTGTGGCGACGAAGAAAGTGGAGCCATAAACGCTATCAGCGATTGAAAATGAAGCTTCATGATATTCTATTGCCTGTAGGGCAGTGAAGTAGAATCCTAGGATAATGGTGAGGGTTAGTGCGTGGATGGCTTGTTTTCGGTTTCCTTCGGTAATGCTATGGTGGGCTCATGTCACGGTAACGCCGGAGGCTAGGAGGATTGCTGTGTTTAGAAGGGGGACTTCGAGGGGGTTTAGGGGGCTAATTCCTGTAGGGGGTCATTGTCCCCCTAGTTCTGGTGTGGGGGCTAGGCTTGAGTGGAAGAAGGCTCAGAAGAAGCCTAGGAAGAAGAAGGCTTCTGATGTAATGAAGAGGATCATGCCGTATCGTAGGCCTTTTTGGACAGTTGGGGTGTGGTGGCCTTGGAAGGTGCTTTCTCGAACTACATCCCGTCATCATTGCAGTATAACTAGAAGTATAGAAAGAAGGCCTATTGATAGCAGGGCTGATGAGTTGAAGTGGAATCACATGATTAAGCCTGAGGTGGTTAGTAGTGCTGCGGCTGCGCCGAAGATTGGTCATGGGCTTGGGTCGACTATGTGGTAGGAATGTGCTTGGTGTGCCATTAGATATTTTCTTGTAAGTATAGGCTTAGTAGGAGAACAAAGACATAGGCTTGGATCATAGCTACTGCTACTTCTAGGATGGTCAGTAGAAAGAGGATGATTGCTGTTAGGAGAGAGATTGATGGTATTATTGGTAAGAGGGTAATTGTGGCTGTGGAGATGAGTTGGATAAGTAAATGGCCAGCTGTGAGGTTAGCTGTCAGGCGTACTCCTAGGGCTAAAGGTCGGATGAGAAGGCTGGTTGTTTCGATTATGATTAGGGCTGGAATTAATGGGGTGGGTGTTCCCTCAGGGAGGAGGTGGCCTAGGGATGCGGAGGGTTGATTTCGTAATCCGATTAGCAAAGTGGCAAGTCATAGGGGAAAGGCTAGGGCTATGTTTATCGATAATTGGGTGGTGGGGGTAAAGGTGTATGGGAGGAGGCCAAGTAGGTTGATGGAGAGGAGTATTAAGATAAGGGAAATTAGGAGAAGGGCTCATTTGTGACCTGCTTTGTTTAGGGGGGTTATTAGTTGTTTCGTAATTAGGTGAATAAACCAGAGTTGAATGGTAGAAAGACGGTTATTGACCCACCGGCGTCCCGGTGATGGGAGTAGGAGGGTCGGGAGAAGAAGGGATGGGAGGATTAGTGGCATGCCTAGGAGGTATGGGCTTGAAAATTGGTCGAAGAAGCTTAGGTTCATGGTCAAGTTCAGGGGGTGGGTTTTGTTGTTATGGTTTTGTTTGTGGGGTTATTTGTGGGGATAAACGATAGTAGTTTGGGTTGAATAAGTAGGGAGAAGGTGAATCAGGTTAGGATTATGGTAATGAATCATGGGTTGGGGTTTAGCTGAGGCATACCATTAAGGAGGGGGAAATCTCCTCTTTCTCTAGCTTAAAAGGCTAGTGCTGGTTCATAGCTTCTTAATGGTTAGGATGATAAAAGAGAAGTTCAGGCTTCAAAATGTTTGAGAGGGGTAGATTCTACTACGATGGGCATGAAACTGTGGTTAGCTCCGCAGATTTCTGAGCATTGTCCGTAAAACACTCCTGGCCGAGTGGTAATGAAGGAAGTTTGATTTAATCGTCCTGGAATTGCGTCTGTTTTTACCCCGAGGGTTGGGACGGCTCATGAGTGAAGTACATCGTCAGCGGTAATGATTATTCGGATGGGTGACTCTATTGGGACTACAATGCGGTGGTCGACTTCTAGGAGGCGGAAGTGGCCTTGGGGGAGGTCTGTTGTTGGGGTTATGTAAGAGTCGAATGAAAGATCTTTGAAGTCAGTGTACTCATAAGTTCAGTATCATTGGTGGCCGATGGCTTTTAGGGTAAGATCGGGTTCATCAATTTCATCTATTATGTAGAGGATTTGCAGGGAGGGGAGGGCAAGTAGGACTAGGACAACGGCAGGAAGGATAGTTCAGATTAATTCGATTTCTTGGGCGTCTACAGTATTTGATGATAGTTTTCCTATGAGTATAAGGGTAAGAAGGTAGAGGACTAGGCTACAGATCGCCAATGCTACTATTAGGGCGTGGTCGTGGAATTCAACAAGTTCTTCTATGATGGGGGATGAGGCATCTTGAAATCCTAGTTGGGAGTGGTTTGCCATGTGAGGTGTACAGGGTTTGCACCTGTGATTTAGCCTTGACAAGTCTATGTAATTGGTTTACTAACAGCTCATGAGAAAGAAGCATTAATTGGTTTGATGCGGTTGGCTTGAAACCAGCATGTGAGGGTTCGATTCCTTCCTTTCTTGTACTTGGACAAAGGCTGGTTCCTCGAAGGTGTGGTATGGAGGGGGGCAGCCGTGGATTCATTCGATGTTAGTGGAAGTTAATTCGGGCTGAAGTACTTTTCGCTTTGCTGAGAAAGCTTCTCAGACGATGAATATGAGCATGATTACAGCTGTTATTGAGATTAGGGAGCCGATTGAGGATAATGTGTTTCATAATGTGTAGGCGTCCGGATAGTCTGAGTATCGTCGGGGCATGCCAGCTAGGCCTAGGAAGTGTTGTGGGAAGAAAGTTAGGTTTACTCCTGTGAATATTACTCCGAAGTGTGCTTTAGTTCATGAGGGGTGGAGAGTGAAGCCTGTGAAAAGGGGGAATCAGTGAGTGAATCCTGCTAGAATGGCGAAAACTGCCCCTATTGAGAGAACATAGTGGAAGTGGGCAACTACGTAGTAGGTATCGTGGAGGGCAATATCTAGCGATGAGTTGGCTAGGACAATTCCTGTTAAGCCTCCGATAGTAAATAAGAAGATGAATCCTAAGGCTCATAGCATGGGCGGATCTCATTTGATTGTCCCTCCATGTAAGGTTGCGAGTCAGCTAAAGACCTTAATACCGGTTGGGATAGCGATGATCATAGTGGCAGATGTAAAGTAAGCTCGGGTGTCCACGTCTATTCCCACTGTGAATATGTGATGGGCCCATACAATAAAGCCCAAGAATCCGATTGATAGTATTGCTCACACTATTCCTATGTAGCCAAATGGTTCTTTTTTCCCTGCGTAGTAAGCTACTACATGAGAGATTATTCCGAAACCCGGAAGGATGAGAATATAAACTTCAGGGTGGCCGAAGAATCAGAACAGATGTTGGTAGAGGATTGGATCCCCTCCCCCTGCAGGGTCGAAGAATGTAGTGTTAAGGTTGCGGTCGGTGAGTAGTATTGTAATTCCGGCGGCTAGGACAGGTAGAGAAAGTAGTAGGAGAATAGCAGTAATGAGGACAGATCAAACGAATAGGGGTGTTTGGTACTGTGACAGTGCGGGGGGTTTTATGTTAATAATGGTGGTGATGAAGTTAATAGCCCCTAAAATAGATGATACACCTGCGAGATGAAGGGAGAAGATGGCTAGGTCTACTGATGCACCGGCATGGGCGAGATTTCCGGCTAAGGGGGGATAGACAGTTCATCCAGTACCGGCCCCAGCTTCTACGGTGGAGGAAGCTAGTAGGAGAAGAAAAGAGGGAGGAAGAAGTCAGAAGCTTATGTTGTTCATGCGTGGGAATGCTATGTCTGGGGCACCAATTATGAGAGGAACTAGTCAGTTCCCAAAGCCTCCGATTATGATTGGCATAACTATGAAGAAAATTATAACGAAGGCATGGGCTGTGACGATTACATTGTAAATTTGGTCGTCTCCCAAAAGTGTTCCTGGTTGCCCCAGTTCTGCGCGAATTAACAGGCTAAGTGCTGTGCCGACTATGCCTGCTCATGTGCCGAAAATTAGATAAAGAGTGCCGATATCTTTGTGGTTAGTTGAGAATAATCATCGGTTGATGAAGGTCACAGGTAAGATGGCTGAGTGTTGAAGCGTTAGGCTGTAGTCCTTTTTACAGAGGTTTGATTCCTCTTCTTATCGACCCTGTGGTGAAGTTCATGGTGAGTTGCAAGCTCATTGATGTGCGCAAGAGCGTGCCAGGGTCTTGTAGGCAGAAGCCAAGGGGTTGTGGCGTCTAGCTGTTAACTAGAATTGTATGGGATCGAGGCCCATCTGCCTAGATAAAGGCTTTAGCTTAATTAAAGCATCTGGTTTGCATTCAGAAGATACAGGTTAATGCCCTGTTAGTCTTAGCATGGCAGAAACTAAGAGAGTTTAACTCTTATTTAAGGCTTTGAAGGCCTTTGGTTTAGGCGGCGGTTTAATCCTAAGTTTCTAGAATATGGTGATAATTAGGGGAGACAAAGGTAGCAGGGAAGTTGATAGGGCGGATAGGATGGCTGTAGAGGTGTTTGGTGTTTTGTTGGTTCGTCAGAGTTTTATGTGGTTGGATGAGTTGGGTGGGAGTGTGATTGTTGAATGGTATGCGAGGCGGAGGTAGAAAAATAGGCCTAAGAGTGATAGCATGGTGATAATTGTGGCTGTGGGGGTTATTTCTTGCTTAGTAAGCTCTTGGATGATGAATCATTTTGGCATGAAGCCTGTTAGGGGCGGGAGGCCTGCTAAGGATAGGAGTGTTAGTATTATGGCTGCGTTTAGTGTGGGTGTTTTTGTTCATGAGATGAGTATTGTTGACAGTTTTAGGACTTTGATTTGATTGAGGGATAGGAACACGGTTGTTGTTATTACTGTATAGAGGGTAAAGGTGAGGAGGGTGAGATGGGGGTTGTAGGTGATAACAATGATTATTCAGCCTAGGTGTGAGATGGATGAGAAAGCTAGGATTTTTCGTGTCTGTGTCTGGTTAAGGCCTATTCAGCCCCCGATTAGTGCGGAGGAGATTGCTAGAAGGGTGAGTAGTGGGGGGTTAAGGGATTGTGATGTAATGAGGAGAAGGGTGATTGGGGGTAGTTTTATGAGAGTCGAGAGTAGTAGGGCGGTAATTATTGAAGAGCCTTGAAGTACTTCCGGGAATCAGAAGTGGAATGGGACTAGTCCTAATTTGATTGCGATTGCTATGGTCAGTACTAGGCAGGATGTGGGGTGGTTTAATTGTGTGATGTCTCATTGGCCTGTGGATCAGGCATTGGCTAAGCTTGAGAACAGAATTAAGGCTGATGCGGCTGATTGGGTAAGGAAGTATTTGATGGTTGCTTCAATTGCTCGAGGGTGGTGAGATTTGGAGATAAGGGGAATGATGGCTAAGGTGTTGATTTCTAGGCCGGCTCAAGCTAAGATTCAATGGTTACTAGAGATGGTAATGCTGGTTCCTAGCAGTAAACTTGCGGTGAAGGCTAGTTTTGCATGAGGGTTCATTAGTAGGGGAAGGGGTTAGACCATCATTTTCGGGGTATGGGCCCGATAGCTTGGTTAGCTGACCCTACTAGAAAATAATATAAGGGGAGTATGAAGAGTTTTGATCTCTTTTGTGTAGGTTCGATTCCTACTTTTCTAAGTTAAAAGGAAGCGAGAGGATTATTGTACCTCTATGTTCACTTTATCATAGTGATCCTTTATGTTCAGGCACGCTGCCTTAGATTGGGGGTAGACCGGCGTAGCTAATTGGTATGCTGGTGTGTCATAGACATAGGGCTAGGGTTAGGGGTAGGAAGTTTTTTCATAGGAGGTGCATTAGTTGGTCATAGCGGAATCGTGGGTATGAGGCTCGGATCCATAGGAATGAGGATGAGAGTAGAAGGGTTTTTGTAGCTAGTGCAACGGAGAATAGTTCGGATGGGAGGCTTAAAAAGCTAGGGTTGAGGAATAGGATGGTTGTTAGCGTGTTTATTAACATGATGTTAGCGTATTCTGCTAGGAAGAACAGGGCAAATGGTCCGGCGGCATATTCAACGTTGAACCCTGAGACAAGTTCAGATTCTCCTTCTGTGAGGTCGAATGGGGCACGGTTAGTCTCAGCGAGGGTAGAAATAAATCATATTATTGCTAGAGGCCATGAGGGAAAAATAAGGTAGATGGGTTCTTGGGTGGTGGCTAGAGTGCTTAAGGAGTAGTTCCCGCATAATATAATTGTGGATAGAAGGATGATGGCCAGGGTAACTTCATATGAGATTGTCTGAGCAACAGCACGAAGGGCTCCGATTAGGGCGTATTTGGAGTTTGAAGCTCATCCGGATCAGAGCAGGGAGTAGACAGTTAGACTTGACATGGCCAGGAGGAATAGCAGGCCTAGGTTCAGGTCTGCAAGGGGGAAGGGTAGTGGGAGGGGCGTCCAGATGGTGAGGGCTAGTAGGAGGGCTAGGACAGGTGTTATGGTGAAGAGGAAGGGGGAAGAGGTGGATGGACGGATGGGCTCTTTAATGAACAATTTCACTCCATCCGCGACAGGCTGGAGTAGACCAAAAGGGCCCACGATGTTTGGGCCCTTTCGGGCCTGTATGTAGCTGAGGATTTTTCGTTCTACAAGTGTTAAGAAGGCCACGGCGATTAGAATTGGGAGTACATAGGATAAGGTTATGGCTAAGAGGCTTATTAGGGAGGATGAGGTCATATTGGGGGAGGAGCTAGGGAGAGGATTTGAACCTCTGGATAAAGGGCTTAAGCCTTTTGCATTTGCCGAGCTCTGCCACGCTAGCTGTTCCTTTTCTAGGAATTAGGTGTGTGTGGGGCTTTTGGCAATTGAGCTGAGTTCATTGCTTATAAGCTGGGGTGTACTTTATGGCATTGACCCCACTTCTCCGGTCCTTTCGTACTAGGAGGAGTTAATTCATAGATAGAAACCGACCTGGATTGCTCCGGTCTGAACTCAGATCACGTAGGACTGTTAATCGTTGAACAAACGAACCCTTAATAGCGGCTGCACCATTAGGGTGTCCTGATCCAACATCGAGGTCGTAAACCTCCTTGTCGATATGGGCTCTTGGAGGAGATTGCGCTGTTATCCCTGGGGTAGCTTGGTTCATTGATCAATTATATTGGGTCTAAGTTACTATTAGTACTTTGATGGGTTAATCTTGGTGAAGAGTTATGGTCTGCAGGTTTGGAGGATTTGTTTTTCTCCAAGGTCGCCCCAACCGAAAAATGTCAATCAGGTATTGTATACAGGTAGGCCCCCCCGGGGGGGGGGGGTGCTGGTGAGGAGGTGATTGTTATTTTTAAGTTCCACAGGGTCTTCTCGTCTTATGGTCACATTCTCGTTTTTGCACGGGAATACTAATTTCACTGATGATCTGCAAGAGACAGTTAAGACCTCGTTTAGCCATTCATACAAGTCTCAATTTATGGGACAATTGATTGCGCTACCTTCGCACGGTTAGGATACCGCGGCCGTTAAACTTTATGGGTCACTGGGCAGGCATCACCTTTAATACTTGTTGTTTGCTAAAGGCTATGTTTTTGGTAAACAGTCGGGTCTTTGGCTTGCCGAGTTCCTTTTGCAGATTTTAATCATCTATGTGGGCGCTCCTGAGTCGGTGTAACAGGTTAGGTTGAATACGTGTTCTTGTTGGAGTTTGGGTATAAGTTAGGCTGTTAATAATAAGTTGATGTAAGTTTGCGCTGTGAGGAGAATTCCGAGTTACTCATTTTAGCATTAATCCTTCTATTTTCATAGGTTGGCCTGCTTTGGGTGAGGGAGTCAAATTGGTTTTTGGATTTTTGATGGGGGAGCTTTGACGCACTCTTTTGTTGATGGCTGCTTTAAGGCCCACGGTAAGGGGTAAAAGGGTATTATCCGCTGGAGGAGATTGTATTCTTTTTCGAAGGGGCTGTACCCCCGTCGAGTTGCTCTTAGTCCTGACATGTGTGGGGTTTAGATGAATATCCTTAGAGAGTAGACTAAGGGGGAACTTAGATTCATTTGGCAGGCAACCAGCTATCACCCAGCTCGGTTGGCTTTTCACCTCTACCAGAGAGTCGCCCCACTCTTTTGCGACAGAGACGGGTTTGCTCAATTTTAGCTGCTCTCAGGTAGCTCGCTTGGGTTTCGGGAGGGCAAACTTTAGTGCACTTTGCTTGGTTGTTCTTGCTAAATCATGATGCAAGAGGTACAAGGGTTGGTCTTTACTGTTTTTTGCTTTTGGTTTTCATTATTATTTCATCTTTCCCTTACGGTACGGTTAGACCTCTATTGCGCCAGAAATCTTTTCTATCGCCTATACTAAGAGAGGGTTAGAATGTTTTGGTTTGCTGCGGAAATGTGTTTTTGATGAAGAGAGGTAGTGTGATGGTTGGGCTAGAGGTAGGGCAAGTCAAGACGATCTTGTTCTGGAAGATATCTTTCAGGTGTAAGCTGAATGCTTTGGGGTTTATAGCTACGTCTCGGTGGTCTAAGCGCACCTTCCGGTACGCTTACCTTGTTACGACTTGCCTCGTCTTTGGCTTAGATGCAGGTATTATTTATTAATATTGGGGCCTATGAAGAGGGTGACGGGCGGTATGTACGTGCCCCAGGGCCGTCTTAAAGCAGGCTTAGGGGAGTATGATCCTGCTTTACTGCTAAATCCTCCTTCCAAGGACGGGTTTCACGTCCTCTTTCGTTTATTCTATGGTAGAAAATGTAGCCCATTTCTTCCACCCCATGGGCTATACCTTGACCTGTCTTGTTAGTGGTGGACTATTGAGCCCACTGTTGATCTTTCATTTTAGGTGGACTGGCGACGGCGGTATGTAGGCTGTGTTGGCAAGGGGTGGTTGGGTGAATCGTGGACTATCGATTATAGAACAGGCTCCTCTAGGTGGGTTTGGGGCACCGCCAAGTCCTTAGAGTTTTAAGCGTTTGTGCTCGTAGTTCTCGGGCGGATGCATGGGTATTTGAGCATCTAGATTTAGGGCCAGGCATAGTGGGGTATCTAATCCCAGTTTGTGCCCTGGCTTTCGTGGGGTAAAATTAGTCGTGGGGCTAAGATGGTTTGAAGGGGCTTAAGTGAATCTTGGGCTTATGACAGCTTAGTTGCATTTTGATCTTAGGCAGTGGGATAACATCTGGCCACTCTTTACGCCGGGTGGCTATTGATTTGGGTCTCTTGTATGACCGCGGTGGCTGGCACAAGATTTACCAACCCTGAATTGCTATGGCTAAGTCAAGTTTACACTTATTGCTTAAGGTTAATTACTGCTGAATACCCGTGGGGGCGTGGCTAAGGCAAGGTGTCTTGGGCTACTCTCGGGTGTGCCTGATACCTGCTCCTTTATTCTTATTGGAGGTGTCAGGGCATTCTCACTGGCGTGCGGATACTTGCATGTATATGTCTAGCAAAAATCAATAGCAAGGTTAGGACTAAGTCTTTTGCCCACAGGTATTATAGGTACCGTCTTGGCATCTTCAGTGCCATGCTTTGGATTAAGCTATGGAGGCTGTTGGAGGTAGGAGAATTGAGCCATTTGTTTGTCATCAATATAAATAATGTTTGTTTGTAGGGTTTTGTCCAATGTAATTTTTGTTTTTGGAAAAGAAAGTTTAGTAGTGGAGTTTCTCTAATAAAAATGGTGAATGTAACAATGTATATATACTAAACGAAACGTTTTTGTGGTTTGGGGGTTTTTATGCGGTAGTTTTAGTTTAATTTAGTTTTTTAAAAATGTTTTTAAAAAAAATAACAAAAAACTAAAGAAAAAATTGTGGTGAATCTCCTAGTTTTGTGGAGAAAATAGAGGAAGTGAAAATTCGTAAAAATATGTCCGACAAGCATTCACTAAATAGCCCCATTTAGCGGGGGGGTGGAAGAGCCATAACCAAATGCGATCCAAAGTGCATCAGTGTCAAAATGATTCCCCATACACGCAAACCGTCTCATTGAGGGACACGAGAGTACTAGAATAGGACGCAACGCAGGAGTAGTCCAGGCTTCACTTGAATAGCACTCCGCACCTGCACTGTGAAGGGCAACCTGTGAAGAAGCCCCAGAAAAAAGAGGAACCAACAGCAATGAAGAAAGAAGATGCCGCGATCACGGACTAAATAGGGGAGAATAATGCACAGATGACTTCGTGAAAAGTGAGAAAGTTCAGGAGTTAAGCATGGGATGTTCCTGACCGAGGAACCAGAGGCGCAAAAGAGCAAGAGGGGCGAGGGGTGTAGGGGGAAAGAATGGGCCTGAAGCTAGTCATAAAGTACATTACGGGCAGGGGTTGCTGATCTCTCGTGAGGTGTACGATCAATAAATCCATCTGGTACGTCGAGCATAACCAAATGGGGAAGTGCCTGGTATTGCATGTATGTCCTGTAACCATTCATAGTATGGTGACTTGAGGGTTGGTTAGCAGGTGAAGGGGAAGTAGTGGTTCTGGTCTTGGGGCAGTGCATGGAGTGTACATTGGGAGGAATGGGGCTGTGGTGTAATGTCCGTATACATGTAATGGGTTTAGTACGATTATAGTATATAGTACTGGTACCATAATATATGTGGAATATAAATGTATGCACGATTATGCATAGTATACCCCCCCTGGGGGGGAAGGGGGGGGTACATTCAATAGGGGAGTTGAGTTAAAAAAGTTTGTT